CCCTTCTTCAAACCCCGATTCGTATTTTTCATATAGAAATCTCTGATCAACGATAGAACAAGATCCATTTTGCATCATATCTAACTGATTCCTTGGTTCGGACCGAAGAAGCAATGTCACTCGATCATTATCAAACTGACTGCATTCTGTCCGTGAGTATCCCACCAGAGCGCTTTCTAATAGGCCATGAACTAGATCAGAATCATTCTCAACGAATCCATAAGAAGTGATCCAATTTTGTTCATCGGGTCCGGGTGGAGACCAAAGATCTTGAGCGACCGATCCGGCAGAACAACTCAAAAGATAAAGAAGTATCGTTAATTTCTTCATGCTCGTTCCAAGTTCGAAGTACCATTTGGACAAATAAGAATCCCCTTCCTTACATGATTTCTTCTTCATATAGATAGATATAGGATCTATGGAGCAATTACTTAGAAGTACATTTTGTGCAACAGCCCTTCCTATCTGATAGAAAAGGATCTCATGATACTGAACGGATCTTACCTGGGATCGCAAATCCCAAGTTTGTCTATGAAGAGCTGATCTAATTGTATTAGTGTCTATAATTGATTTCTTTTGTGTAATACTAATTGATAGGACCTCATTGGTAAGTGCTACAAGATCTCGTGCATTGGAACCCATGGTTATGGATCCGAATCCATTAGTATGGGACATTTTCTTTTCCAAGCGGAATCCCCTAGTATATGAAAGAATGAAAAAGTGCTTTCGTTGTTGTGGAATAAGAAGCCTTCGTATCTTAATGCATGTATTTGATTTATTCGGAGCTATTAGAGCGGGATCCACTTTTTGGGGAATATGAGTCGAAGCAATAACAAGAATATTTCTAGTGGAACATCTTTCACAATCCCTGGGGAGATGGTTCACTAATAGACCGAGGGATAAGTAATTCGACTCATTCACATACAGATCATGAATGTTTGGAATCCATATTATGCAAGGAGACATTGCTTTTGCTAATTCTAATGGAAGGGTGATCTCAAATTGGTCTATTTTCGGCGTCATATACATAGTTAGCACATTCGGCATAGTTAGCAGCTCCGTATCAAGGTCATCATCGTCACGATCATCAATATCGATATCGTCACGATCATCAATATCGATATCATCAATAAGATAACCTTTATTGTCATCCAGGAACTTGTTCGGAAATACCGTAATGAAGGGAACATAGGAGTTTGTCACTCGGTATTTGACAAAATATGATCGTCCAGTTCCTATAAAACCTATCACTAAAATACCCCTAGAAGGGGGTAGGGCTAAGCGGAGCGAAAAGGGTTTTCCATGAGATGGGAAATGAGAACTATTAGCCCCACACGGGGTTTGTGAATAAGTAATTGTCTGATAATGAGCAAGGAATATCCGTCTTTCTGCTAAACAGGATCTATTGAACTCATAATTCATTAGATACCTTTTTTGAATGTCAACTAAGTATCGTAAGTAAATGGATCCCGGTTGTTCAATCATTTGATAACCAGAGTCATTCTTTGATAAATGATCACTATGAGTCAGACTCAATAGAATTTGATCAATCCTTTTTTCTGTCGTTAAGGTGGAGAACTGAACTAAGAATTCTCTTTCTTCATCATCAATCCAATCACTGTTCGCGACCCAGGATTCTATTTGATCATCAATCCAATCACTGTTCACGTTTTTTCTTATCAATGAATAGATCTCTTTACTTGTACGACTTAGATGTCTCGTATTTCTCGAAAAAGTGATTGAATTGATGGGATTTGGTATGATACTTATGAGATAGATGATATCGATGAGATTGATATTCAAATCTTTCTTCTTAGAACGTATTGATTTGACCCCATAAGTGGGACCACCACTCAATAGCATGTTGCCACCAGAAGCAGAACTCCGTATTTCTTCCAGAGAATCTCCTAATTGTTCCAGAGCAACTAGAAAGAGATTCTTTAACCAGAAAGAATTCAGTTCAAGTGGAGGATACCTATCCAGAAGTTTTCGCAACTCAATCATGTATGATGGAATCATCAAAGATTTGATCTTTTCTAACTCTGTCTGTAACTCACTAGAGACTCGGGAAATAAAGAGAAGATGCGTACGAACGAGATATCCAGCAACAAGAAGAAGGAAAAGGATTGAATAGAGGAACTCCCGAGCATTTGGTGATCTCAGATGTGTCCACTTCAATGGAACGGGTGACTCATTATTTCGATGAATCATTTCTTCGGGCAGAAGAAGATTCTGTAAACACTTACTCGAAATCTCACTTATCAGATTCCATCGTGGAAGAATCGCCCACAATGGAATCTGAAGAATTGACCATGATATATCTGATCCATGCATAATATCATAAAAAAAGGATACAAATTTGTGACTGCTACTTAGTATCGGCAATGGGTCTGAAAAAGTATCTAAAAGGATGAAATTTATATATTTGCACCCTGCCGAAGTAAGGAACCATGGCATATACGTTTGGAACAGATTCCATTTTGAGAGATTTGAAAAAGCA